GCTAAAGAGAAATGATCACTATGAGTCAGACTCAATAGAATTGGATCCATTCCAAATAGCGAGAATTAGGATTCTTGATCCCTCTCAATCTCTCTTTCAATTCGAGGATCCAGAAAGGTGTTTTCATAGTCATCTCCGAATATTTTCGATTTCATTTTTCTATGATATGTCTTTCTATATGAAAATTGGTTATTTACGATGTACGATGATCCCTGTTAAGCATCCATGGCTGAATGGTTAAAGCGCCCAACTCATAATTGGTAAATTTGCGGGTTCAATTCCTGCTGGATGCACGCGAACGGGAACGTTCCATAAGTCTATTGGAACTGGCTCTCTATCCATGGAATCTCATCCATCATCCATACATAACGAATTGGTATGGTATATTCATACCATAACATAAGAACAATAAGAACTCGAATTCTTATCGATACTGGAACTCAGAGCATAGGAGGGAAAGTCGATTTATGGATGGAATCAAATACGCAGTATTTACAGAAAAAAGTCTTCGTTTATTGGGAAAGAATCAATATACTTTTAATGTCGAATCGGGATTCACTAAGACAGAAATCAAGCATTGGGTCGAACTCTTCTTTGGTGTTAAGGTAGTAGCTGTGAATAGCCATCGACTACCTGGAAAGGGTAGAAGAATAGGACCTATTCTGGGACATACAATGCATTACAGACGTATGATCATTACCCTTCAACCGGGTTATTCTATTCCACTTCTAGATAGAGAAAAAAACTAAAGGAGAATACTTAATAATACGGCGAAACATTTATACAAAACACCTATCCCTAGCACACGCAAGGGAACCATAGACAGGCAAGTGAAATCCAATCCACGAAATAATTTGATCCATGGACGGCACCGTTGTGGTAAAGGTCGTAATTCCAGAGGAATCATTACCGCAAGGCATAGAGGGGGAGGTCATAAGCGCCTATACCGTAAAATCGATTTTAGACGGAATCAAAAAGACATATCGGGTAGAATCGTAACCATAGAATACGACCCTAATCGAAATGCATACATTTGTCTCATACACTATGGGGATGGTGAGAAGAGATATATTTTACATCCCAGAGGGGCTATAATTGGAGATACTATTGTTTCTGGTACAAAAGTTCCTATATCAATGGGAAATGCCCTACCTTTGAGTGCGGTTTGAACTATTGATTTACGTAATTGGAAGTAACCAATTAGGTTTACGACGAAACCTAGAAATTGATCACTGATCCAATTTGACTACCTCTACGGGATAGACCTCAACAGAAAACTGTTGAGTAACGGCAGCAAGTGATTGAGTTCAGTAGTTCCTCATAGAAAATTATTGACTCTAGAGATATGGTAATATGGAGAAAACAAAATTGTTTGAAGCACGCACAGAACCGGAAGCGCCCCTTGTTTAAAAGAGAGGAGGACGGGTTATTCACATTTAATTTGATGGTCAGAGGCAAATTGAAAGCTAAGCAGTGGTAATTAAGACCCCCGGGGGAAAATAGGGATGTCTCCTACGTTACCCATAATATGTGGAAGTATCGACGTAATTTCATAGAGTCATTCGATCTGAATGCTACATGAAGAACATAAGCCAGATGACGGAACGCGGAGACCTAGGATGTAGAAGATCATAACATGAGCGATTCGGCAGATTTGGATTCCTTTCCTATATACCCACTCATGTGGTACTTCATCATATGATTCATATAAGATCCATCTGTCTAGAGATCGTCATATACATCTAGAAAGCCGTATGCTTTGGAAGAAGCTTGTACAGTTTGGGAAGGGGTTTTTTGAGAGAAAAGAAGAATCTACTTCAACCGATATGCCCTTAGGCACGGCCATGCATAACATAGAAATCACACGTGGAAGGGGTGGGCAATTAGCTAGAGCAGCAGGTGCTGTAGCGAAACTGATTGCAAAAGAGGGTAAATCGGCCACTTTAAGATTACCATCTGGGGAGGTCCGTTTAGTATCCCAAAACTGCTTAGCAACAGTCGGACAAGTGGGTAATGTTGGGGTGAACCAAAAAAGTTTGGGTAGAGCCGGATCTAAGTGTTGGCTAGGCAAACGACCCGTAGTAAGAGGGGTAGTTATGAACCCTGTGGACCACCCCCATGGGGGCGGTGAAGGGAAAGCCCCCATTGGTAGAAAAAAACCCACAACCCCTTGGGGTTACCCTGCGCTTGGGAGAAGAACTAGGAAAAGGAAAAAATATAGCGATAGTTTTATTCTTCGTCGACGTAAGTAAATACGTAATTAGAAATATGGAAAATTGCATTTTTGGAATTTGCAATAATGCGATGGGCGAACGACGGGAATTGAACCCGCGCATGGTGGATTCACAATCCACTGCCTTGATCCACTTGGCTACATCCGCCCCTTATCCAGCTAAAGGATTTTTCTCTTTTTTCCATTCATCATTAGTCTATTTATTCTGACCTCTATACTTTGATCGAGATATTGGACATAGAATGCCACTCTTTAAAAAGAAAAAAAGGAGTAATCAGCTGTGACACGAAAAAAAACGAATCCTTTTGTAGCTCATCATTTATTGGCAAAAATAGAAAAGGTAAATATGAAGGAGGAGAAAGAAACAATAGTAACGTGGTCTCGGGCATCTAGCATTCTACCCACAATGGTTGGCCATACAATCGCGATTCATAATGGAAAGGAACATATACCTATTTACATAACAAATCCTATGGTAGGTCGCAAATTGGGGGAATTCGTGCCTACTCGGCATTTCACGAGTTATGAAAATGCAAGAAAGGATACTAAATCTCGTCGTTAACTGAATTCAGAATCTTTCTATTCTGAATAAACAAAGGATTCAAAATAAAGTAAAGGTAGGCGGGGAATAACCTTATTTATGACAAGTTTCAAATTAGTAAAGTATATCCCTAGGATAAAGAAGAAGAAAAGTGTGCTAAGGAAACTCGCAAGGAAAGTGCCAACCGATCGTTTACTTAAATTTGAGCGAGTTTTCAAAGCACAAAAACGTATACATATGTCTGTTTTCAAAGCACAAAGAGTTCTTGATGAGATTCGCTGGCGTTACTACGAGGAAACTGTTATGATACTGAACCTCATGCCTTATCGAGCATCTTATCCCATCTTAAAGTTGGTTTATTCAGCAGCAGCGAATGCTACTCATTATAGGGATTTCGACAAAGCGAATTTATTCATTACTAAAGCCGAAGTCAGTAGGAGTACTATTATGAAAAAATTTAGACCTCGGGCTCGAGGACGTAGTTTTCCCATAAAAAAAAGCATGTGTCATATAACAATTGTATTAAATATAGTAAAGAAATCTAAATAACCTTTAGATTCATCTAAGATTTCAATTCCCACTAAAAAAATATAGAATAGAAAAATATGGGACAAAAAATAAATCCACTCGGTTTCAGACTTGGTACAACTCAAAAACACCATTCCTTTTGGTTCGCACAACCAAAAAATTATTCTGAAGGTTTACAGGAAGATAAAAAAATAAGGAATTGTATCAAGAACTATATACAAAAGAATAGGAAAAAGGGCTCCAATAGAAAAATAGAATCAGACTCAAGTTCCGAAGTAATTACACATAATAGAAAAACGGACTCAGGTTCAAGTTCTGAAGTAATTACACGTATAGAAATTCAAAAAGAAATCGATACAATCCACGTCATAATCCATATTGGATTCCCTAATTTATTAAAGAAAAAAGGAGCAATCGAAGAATTAGAGAAAGATCTACAAAAGGAAATTCACTCTGTAAACCAAAGACTTAATATTTCTATCGAAAAAGTTAAAGAGCCTTATAGAGAACCTAACATTCTTGCAGAATATATAGCTTTTCAATTAAAAAATAGAGTTTCATTCCGAAAGGCAATGAAAAAAGCCATTGAATTAACTAAAAAAGCGGATATAAGGGGAGTCAAAGTCAAAATTGCGGGTCGTCTCGGAGGAAAAGAAATTGCACGTGCCGAATGCATCAAAAAGGGTAGACTCCCCCTCCAAACAATTCGCGCTAAAATTGATTATTGCTGCTATCCAATTCGAACTATCTATGGAGTATTAGGTGTAAAAATTTGGATATTCGTAGACGAAGAATAACTAATCTTGTCTTCGCATTCTGTCCAGTGATAGAATCAAAAATGACAAGAGACTTTTTTTACTGAAATCCCTGAAAAAAACAATAAATTCTACCTCTTTCTTTCTATAAGATTTAATGAAAATTGATAAATCATTTAATATAATTGCTATGCTTAGTGTGTGACTCGTTATTTTTTTCTTTTTTAAAGAAAAAGAAAAAAACTTAGTAATTATAGAAAATTAACTAATAACCAACCTATTGCTTCGTATTGTCGAGATCCTAACTAAGAAACAGTCACTATATGAATAAATATCTCTATCATAAATGAGTGGATCTATCATATAGTTGTAGCAACTGCTTTTTCTCTAAAAAAGAAATGAGATTCTAGGTTGTGAAGGAAAGCTAAAGGGATGTGGATAAAGGGAGGGATGATAGAAAGAAGGAAGAGGGATTAAGTAAGATATAGGATTCCAATATGTATGGTCTATGAATTGCATCATAAAAAGCAATGTGATAAAGCATCAATATAATAAAAAAAATAGAGAGTTAGAAATCGTAACTTGAAACAAGAACTAGAAATTTAAAGCAATAATAAAGAGCCGTCCTAGTTAATAAAACTGAGAAAATTAACTGGGAAAGAAATTTTTTGGAAGCTCCATTGTGGAATTCAGACCTAACCATTCAAGGAGAGGTAGTGGGAACGACAGAACCTATGATTCCATAGGATTTTATTGAAAAGAATCCGAATACTTCATTGGGTAGGATGGCGGAACAAACCAAAAAAATTGTCTTATTTGGTAAGGTTATAAATTAACAAATAAGACAGAAAAGAGTAAATATTCGCCCGCGAAATCCTTTTTAAATTAGAATACTTTACCATTACCATTATTCAATAAGAGTAAAAATAAAGATATTTTAAGGATTACATCATCTATAAAATATAGAATTTAGATAATATAGACACACACATCTAGATATATTCTGGATCTTCTTTTTTTGACTATAGATTTTTCGATTTTAACAAATTGAATAATAAATATAAAAAAAAACCTAATTTTTTCTATTATTTATCTATTAATGTGTATCTCTCCCTAATATTTTTGAATATTATGGAATTAGATAAATTTGCACGCTTTCTCATTTCATTCGCGAGGAGCTGGATGAGAAGAAACTCTCATGTCCAGTTTTGCAGTAGAGATGGAACTAAGAAAGAACCATCGACTATAACCCCAAAAGAACCAGATTTCGCAAACAACATAGAGGAAGAATGAAAGGAAAATCCTGCCGAGGCAATCGTATTTGTTTTGGTAGATATGCTCTTCAAGCACTTGAACCTGCTTGGATCACGGCGAGACAGATAGAAGCAGGACGAAGAGCAATAACACGATATGCACGTCGTGGTGGAAAAATATGGGTACGTATATTTCCCGACAAACCCGTTACACTAAGACCGACGGAAACACGTATGGGCTCAGGAAAGGGGTCCCCCGAATATTGGGTAGCCGTTGTTAAACCAGGTCGTATACTTTATGAAATGGGGGGGGTATCCGAAACTGTAGCTAGAGCAGCTATCTCCATAGCTGCCAGTAAAATGCCTATACGAAGTCAATTTATTCGATTAGAAATATAGAACCCCTAAAACTAAAAGGAGTATTGAAGATAAAAAAACGCCCTGTTTTTCTTTCTGAAAAGACAATATTTCTTTCATCCTTTTGCATTGAAATAACAAATGGAAATCAAAATAATATGATTCAACCTCAGACCCTTTTAAACGTAGCAGATAATAGTGGAGCTCGAAAATTGATGTGTATTCGAGTCATAGGAGCTGCAGGTAATCAGCGATATGCTCGTATTGGTGATGTTATTGTTGCTGTAATCAAAGACGCATTGCCCCGAATGCCCCTAGAAAGATCCGAAGTAATTCGAGCTGTAATTGTACGTACATGTAAAGAGTTCAAATGTGAAGACGGTATAATAATCCGCTATGATGACAACGCAGCGGTTATAATTGATCAAAAAGGAAATCCAAAAGGAACTCGAGTTTTTGGCGCGATTGCTGAGGAATTGAGAGAATTGAATTTTACCAAAATAGTTTCATTAGCTCCTGAAGTATTATAAATACTAGTAGGTTAAATTTAGATCAGAGAATAAATTTAGTAGTTAGTAGATTGTGTTTTACGTATATGTTTTAAAATCTAAAATGAAAAGAAAAAAAAAGAAAACATGTTGATTATAGAAAAATTTGGAGGAACCTAGAATTAGAGTCTTATGGGCAAGGACACTATTGCGGATTTACTAACCTCTATAAGAAACGCGGACATGAATAAAAAAGGAACAGTTCGAGTAATATCTACAAATATTACCGAAAACATTGTGAAAATACTTCTACGAGAGGGTTTTATTGAAAGTGTTCGGAAACATCAGGAACGTAACAGATATTTCTTGGTTTCAACTTTGCGACATCAAAAGAGAAAGACTAGAAAAGGAATATATAGAACAAGAACCTTTTTAAAGCGTATCAGCCGACCCGGCTTACGAATTTATACCAACTATCAAGGAATTCCTAAAGTTTTGGGTGGAATGGGAATTGCTATTCTTTCTACTTCTCAAGGGATAATGACAGATCGAGAGGCTCGACTAAACAGAATTGGGGGAGAAGTCTTATGTTATATATGGTAATCGCTCCGACTATAGTGCCCGAATTCTATCTCGACCTTCCTATTTTTAAAATAAAAATAGAAAAATAGGAGAAAAAAATATGACAGAAAAAAAAAATAGGAGAGAAAAAAAAAACCCGAGAGAAGCAAAAGTAACTTTCGAAGGTTTAGTTACGGAAGCCCTACCCAATGGAATGTTCCGCGTTCGGCTAGAGAATGACACCATCATCCTGGGCTATATTTCAGGAAAGATCCGCTCTAGTTCTATACGAATACTGATGGGGGATAGGGTCAAAATTGAAGTAAGTCGTTATGATTCCAGCAAGGGACGTATAATTTATAGACTTCCCCATAAAGATTCGAAGCGTATCGAAGACTCGAAAGATATCGAAGATTTGAAAGATAGCGAAGATTCAAAGGATTAGGGTTTTCTTTTTTCTAGGGTAATAAATTCGAAGTTCAAAAATTCAAGCGAAGAGACTTATTTTTTCCAAAATATTAGATTCATAGTTTAAGAAAGGATACGGAAATATGAAAATAAGAGCTTCCGTTCGTAAAATTTGTACAAAATGTCGACTGATTCGTAGGCGTGGACGAATTAGAGTCATTTGCTCTAATCCGAAGCATAAACAACGACAGGGGTAATCTTTCGAAAAAGAACTTTAGTTTCTAAAAAATAAAAAAGTACCCGCGGAAATGTTCCAATTCTAAATAAAAGAATTTTAAACAATTAAAGTAAAGGGTATATTTTACCCGGAAACGGATATCTTTGTATCTTTTTGTTATTTCTAACTCATATTTATGAGATAATAAAATATGGCAAAAGCTATACCAAAAATAGGTTCACGTAAGAAAGTGCGTATTGGTTTACGTAGGAATGCACGTTTTAGTCTACGGAAAAGTGCACGTAGAATAACAAAAGGGGTTATTCATGTTCAAGCTAGTTTCAACAATACCATTATAACTGTTACGGACCCGCAAGGTCGGGTGGTTTTCTGGTCCTCCGCAGGTACTTGTGGATTCAAAAGCTCAAGAAAAGCATCACCCTATGCTGGTCAAAGAACAGCAGTAGATGCTATTCGTACAGTAGGTTTGCAACGAGCAGAAGTTATGGTAAAGGGCGCTGGTAGTGGAAGAGATGCCGCATTACGAGCCATTGCTAAAAGCGGTGTGCGATTAAGTTGTATACGCGATGTAACACCTATGCCGCATAATGGATGTCGACCGCCTAAAAAAAGACGTCTGTAAAAGAATTAATCCGTTTTCAAGAGAAATAAACGATTCAATGATCAAATAATAATACTAGTCTATTATGGTTCGAGAGGAAGTAGCAGGATCCACTCAAACACTACAGTGGAAGTGTGTTGAATCAAGAGTAGATAGTAAGCGTCTTTATTATGGTCGTTTCATTCTGTCCCCGCTTAAAAAAGGTCAAGCGGACACCGTCGGTGTTGCCTTGCGAAGAGCTTTACTTGGAGAAATAGAAGGAACATGTATCACACGCGCAAAATTTGGGAGCGTGCCACACGAATATTCTACAATAGCAGGTATTGAAGAATCCGTACAAGAAATTTTACTAAATTTGAAAGAAATTGTATTGAGAAGTAATCTCTATGGAGTTAGAGACGCATCAATTTGCGTCAAAGGTCCTAGGTACATAACTGCTCAAGATATAATCTTACCACCTTCCGTAGAAATCGTTGATACGGCACAACCTATAGCTAACTTGACAGAGCCCATTGATTTTTGTATTGAGTTACAGATAAAGAGAGATCGTGGATATCAGACAGAACTCAGAAAGAACTATCAAGATGGAAGTTATCCTATAGATGCTGTATCCATGCCTGTTCGAAATGTGAATTATAGTATTTTTTCTTGTGGGAATGGAAATGAAAAACACGAGATACTTTTTTTAGAAATATGGACTAATGGAAGTTTAACCCCTAAAGAAGCGCTTTATGAGGCTTCTCGTAATTTGATTGATTTATTCCTCCCTTTTCTACACGCGGAGGAAGAGGGAACGAGTTTCGAAGAAAATAAAAACAGGTTTACTCCGCCCCTTTTTACTTTTCAAAAAAGATTAACTAATCTAAAGAAAAACAAAAAAGGAATTCCATTGAATTGTATTTTTATTGATCAATTAGAATTGCCTTCTAGAACGTATAATTGTCTCAAAAGGGCCAATATACATACACTATTGGACCTTTTGAGTAAGACTGAAGAAGATCTTATGAGAATTGAAAATTTTCGTATGGAAGATAGAAAACAGATATGGGACACTCTAGAGAAGTATCTACCAATGGATTTACTTAAGAATAAGCTCTCGTTTTAAATCCATTACAATTTTTTGTTCTTCTTCTTTTTCGAGTTAGAATAAAAAGAAAAAAGAAAACAATTTAGCATCTTTGGTACAATCTATATTTTTGCGAAATGGATCATAATAAAATGGATTTTAGGTATCTAGGGAAGATTCACTTGGAAGTAACTATTTCCTAGATACCTATGCACGGTACTTCACGGTTGAATGAATCAAAAAATACCTAAAAAAGACCTAAAGTTAAAGATTTATCAATGGGTAATGTTGCTCCAATACCTAACCAAAGAGCTACTGCAGTACCGATTAAAAAAACGGTCGTAGCTACTGGGCGACGAAAGGGATTTTGGAATTTATTCACATTCTCTAGAAAGGGTACTGTCAATAAGCCTGTTGGCACAGAAACCATTAAGAGAACGCCCAATAACTTATTGGGTACCGTACGGAGTATTTGAAACACGGGAAAGAAGTACCACTCAGGTAATATTTCCAGAGGAGTTGCAAATGGATCCGCCGGTTCACCAATCATTGATGGCTCGAGAACCGCTAAACCTACATTACATGCAATAGTACCTAGAATTACTACTGGAAAAATATATAAAAGATCATTGGGCCATGCGGGTTCCCCGTAATAATTATGTCCCATCCCTTTAGCTAATTTAGCTCTTAATACAGGATCATTTAAGTCTGGTTTCTTTGTTATTGGGATAGGCGAACTCTTTCGGATCCATCCCCCAAAGGAACCGGACATGAGAATTTATAATCATCCGGCTCGAGCAAGAATGAAAGAAATAAGACCGCGGAAGATCCATAATAGAATTATGGTATATAATTCAATGACTCTAGGCAAGAAAAGCTTTATCATATTATCTTTTCCGAAGTTGGATCTAGAACTACTCATTGAAAAGAATCCTATTCTTATGGGTAAATGCTCAATATCCAAGTGGGCTTACAAATTTGATCATGATCAATTGCTTTCTGGATTGTCTCATGTCTCTTGATTAGTTGGTGTTTATCCCCCCAATATCGCAAGTTTCTTACCTCCAAACAAAATATTTACTTGTTACTAATAAAAAATAAAAAAGTTTAGCCTACATTTTTCCTTAGATCCCTTCTTTTACTCCGATAGTATTGCGGATCACAATCGATGCAAAGAAAATGAATGCATTTCCATACTATAATAAAAAAGGGTAAGTGTAATATTGGATCATGTCACATGACTTATTCCATTTCTACTCTATGGGATCTTACGGAGCCTGCTCATGGATGACATGGTTGGGTATGATCATAGAAAATATTCTCCTCAAGTGAACCAGCCTATCCTTCCTAGGTAGGAGACTTACGTGTTGATTGGATGCGGAGACACCTTTGATTGTGAATTCTAATGTGGCAGATCCAATTCTTTATCTGCATGGCCAAACCAATAATTCAAGTCACACACTCCCATAATCCGCCTTTTTTTCTTTCGTAAAATTAACTTCAACTATTTGTATTGTATCAAAATACTTCGGAGTTGAAGAGAAGTATCCAAATGACATGTGTTATTCTACAATAACCCATGTTTGTAGCAATGAAATACGATAACCTACCCGATATGATATATGAGAATTCTAATTCTCTATAGATATGCCTTCCCTATAAAGGACCCGAAATACCTTGCTTACGTATCATTGGAAAGTGCATTAACATAAATACGGCAGTAAGCAGAGGCAGTACAAAGGTATGTAAACTATAAAAACGAGTCAAAGTGGATTGACCCACACTAGCACTTCCACGTAATAACTCCACTAAAGGCGATCCTATTACCGGAATGGCATCAGGTACACCTGTCACAATTTTGACTGCCCAATAACCAATTTGATCCCAAGGCAACGAATAACCAGTTACACCAAATGATGCAGTCAAAACAGCTAAAACCACACCTGTGACCCAAGTTAATTCGCGGGGTTTTTTAAACCCACCTGTGAGATACACACGAAATACATGCAGGATCATCATTAGAACCATCATACTTGCTGACCATCGATGAACTGATCGGATTAACCAACCAAAGTTGGCCTCGGTCATTATGTATTGAACCGAAGAAAAAGCCTCTGTAACCGTTGGGCGGTAGTAAAAAGTCATAGCAAAACCGGTAGCGACTTGTACTAGAAAACAAGTAAGTGTAATTCCCCCTAAACAATAAAATATGTTGACATGGGGAGGAACATATTTACTAGTTATATCATCTGCAATTGCCTGAATCTCAAGACGTTCCTCAAACCAATCATATACTTTATTGAGATAGGTAACTAACCCAAGCCCCCCCTCTAAGAGCCGTATATGAAAATTTCATCTCGTACGGCTCAAGCAGAAACACACAAATTTTCAACGAATATTATAAAAAAAAGTTCAAAACTTCATCAGCCACTGGATTGGGTCGATTTGCCTTGAAGATATGAAATAAGAAAAATTCGGAATATATTCTTTGTTATGATAATGCCAAAAAATCTCAAGTTGGCTCATCTGTCTTTCTTCCTTTCCCTTATGCCGGTCATTCGAGGCCTCTTGACTTTTCTCTTCCCTATTTTGGATTTGTTTTTTTTTTTGCATAATCGTAATATAGAAATTATCTTGTTGCGATCCTATGAATCAGTTCAATTAAAACCTTAGATTCATACTAGAGCCACGATGATTGAGTCTCAAGCTAACCAAAAGGCAAGGGTTCTTCGAATAAGAACCACTTGATAATCATTTATGGAATCGGTGTAATGACTCGGCAAAATCGAGAGAAAAAAAGTTGTCTTTTGGGCAAACAAAATAGGAAGGAAGAAAATTTCTTTTTTATTTTTATTTAAGAACTACTTGAATTTTTCAGTCTGGTTGCGAGGTCTTAATAGTGATTATGAATCATAGTTCCATTTTTTTTTGATCCACTCTATCTATTTCGTGTTCCAGATACTAGAATAAATAATATCTGACGAATTAGAATCATCTTGATAGAGATAACAGGCCCTTTCTATGTATTATCAATAGGATCAATTCTAACAAGTCACACACTCATATTCCAGAGATACCGAAACAAAAAAATTCCGCGGTCGAACTACCATAATGTCTAGAAATATAGAGCTTAAACTAGAAAGGCTTTTTTGGATGGAAAAACTATGACTTCCTTTTTTTTTTAGATTAGTAGAAACCTAATTGGTTAAAATTCCGTCCAGTAAAACAGAAGAATTATAAATTTCTAAAATGATAGATAGGAATATAGCGAATAAAGCCATTGCGACTCCCATAAAAGGAGTGGTCCCCCAACCCGGAGCTACTTTCCCATATTCCGAATTCAAGGGTTTCAATAAACTACCTGCACCAGTTCGTTTTGGCCTAGGTTTAGAACTATCTTCAACGGTTTGTGTAGCCATAAATTCTATTTCATCATTGGTGTTGACTTTGTATACTATTCCGTTGTAGTTGTAAATACACGATCTTTTCGTAGATCCATTGTAATCTTGAAATTCTATAAAAATGGAAACAGCAACTTTAGTCGCCATCTCCATATCTGGTTTACTTGTAAGCTTTACTGGGTATGCCTTATATACCGCGTTTGGGCAACCCTCTCAACAATTAAGAGATCCATTCGAAGAACACGGGGACTAATTGAAGTAAGAAGTCTACCAGATGGGTAGACTTCTTACTTCAATGAAATTATTTTATTCTTTTAGTTGGAGTTGGTGGAACCTTAGGTGGTTCTCGGAAAAAGATAGCGAAAAAAATTATCCCTAAAGTAGAAACTAAAAGGAACGTATAAACCAATGCTTCCATAGATTCGATCGTGGTTTATTTACAATTATAACTTCCACACCTATTCATTTGTCATTTGGGAGAATTTCCCATATAAAGAAAGAAAAAGAGTTAAAGAAAGGATGGGAGATGTTTCCCATGTCAAATCAAAAAAGAGAGGTCAAAGATACCATAACAATGTGTATCAGACTGCCTGTTTCTTTGTAGTTGGATCTCCCACTTTTTGGAATGTTCCAAATTCCACTTGAGCATCCAAATCTGGATCAATACCAGCAAAAACATCTCGGAACAAGGTTCTAGCGCCATGCCAAATGTGTCCGAAAAAGAAGAGCAAAGCAAAGGTAGCATGACCAAAAGTGAACCAACCCCTTGGACTGCTGCGAAAAACACCATCTGATTTCAAAGTAGCTCGATCTAATTCAAAAATTTCCCCTAATTGAGAACGCCTCGCATATTTTTTTACAGTAGCAGGATCAGAATAACTTACTCCATTAAGTTCGCCACCATAGAACTCCACCGTTACCCCTACCTGTTCAACACTATATTTGGATTCTGCTCTTCTAAAAGGAACGTCCGCTCTCACAATTCCCTCTTCATCTACCAAAACAACCGGAAATGTTTCAAAAAAAGTAGGCATACGGCGTACAAAAAGCTCACGTCCTTCTTTATCTCTAAAAACGGGATGTCCTAACCAGCCAACAGCTATTCCATCCCCATTGTCCATTGAGCCCGCTCTGAATAATCCCCCTTTTGCCGGATTATTACCAATATAATCATAAAAAGCTAATTTTTCGGGAATTTTAGACCAAGCTTCTGATAAACTAAGATTTTCGGCTAAACCATTGCTAACTCTTCGATATATTTCTTGCTGAAAGTATCCCTGATCCCACTGATAACGAGTAGGCCCGAATAATTCGATTGGGGTCGTTGCTGACCCATACCACATAGTTCCAGCAACTACGAAAGCTGCAAAAAAAACAGCAGCGATACTACTGGAAAGTACAGTTTCAATATTGCCCATACGTAATCCTTTGTATAGACGTTGAGGCGGACGGACACTAAGATGGAATAAACCCGCTAATATACCCAATGTACCCGCAGCAATATGATGAGAAGCTATTCCCCCCGGAACAAAAGGATCAAAACCTTCTGCACCCCATGCTGGATTTACAGCTTGTACTTTTCCAGTTAGTCCATAAGGATCGGATACCCATATACCAGGACCATACAAACCCGTTACATGAAATGCGCCAAAGCCAAAGCAAGCCACCCCTGCAAGAAATAAATGAATTCCAAAGATCTTGGGCAAATCTAAAGAGGGTTTTCCCGTCCGCTCATCAGAGAATATTTCTAGGTCCCAATATACCCAATGCCAGATCGCTGCCAAGAAACACAAACCAGAAAACACAATATGTGCACCTGCCACACCTTCATAACTCCAAATACCCGGATTTGTTACAGTTCCTCCTGAAATACTCCAACCACCCCAGGAATCCGTTATTCCTAAACGAGTCATGAAGGGAATGACGAACATACCTTGTCTCCACATTGGATCCAGAACAGGATCAGAGGGATCAAAAACTGCTAATTCGTATAAAGCCATCGAGCCAGCCCAACCAGAAACTAGAGCTGTGTGCATTATATGCACCGCAAGTAATCGACCCGGATCATTCAATACGACAGTATGAACACGATACCAAGGTAAACCCATGGAAATACCCCTTTAGCAAAGAAAAATAGACACGATGTCGCTTTATTTTATCGCATTGGAAAAGACTATCCATATCCTATGTACCTAACCCTTCTAGGGGATTCTGTGTCAGAAAGTGTTAATATTTATTTCATTTCATTAAAAATAAGAAGGCAATTCTGTTCATAAGAAGAAAGAGAAGCAGATCTATTCTATACTCGATAAGTGCCAATATGCAATGGGTAACTTGGCCAATTTTCAAAAATGAAGAATAGATCCCTACCCCTCTTTGTTTATCATTTGAATCGCCGATTCCTTTTTCTTTATTCAATCTGTCTTACCTTCTTTATACGTATAACCTTTCAATCTATGTATTATTTCAATCTACGTATTAATATAATCTATATTATTCATATTAATAGAATCTATAGTATTCATATAGAATAAGAATAAAAATGAAGACAATAAACTGCGGATTCTTTCTTTCTCTTCTATTCTTACGTTTCCATATTAAAGTGTAGTTTTCTTACTTAAATTTAATAATATTAATCTAATATGCCCATTGGTGTTCCAAAAGTACCTTACCGGATTCCCGGAGATGAAGAAGCGACTTGGGTTGACTTATACAATGTTATGTATCGAGAAAGGACACTTTTTTTAGGTCAAGAGATTCGTTGCGAGATCACGAATCATATTACAGGTCTCATGGTATATCTCAGTATAGAAGATGGACTTAGTGATATTTTTTTGTTTATAAACTCCCCAGGCGGGTGGCTAATCTCAGGAATGGCTATTTTTGATACGATGCAAACGGTGACACCAGATATATATACAATATGCCTTGGAATAGCCGCGTCCATGGCGTCCTTCATTCTACTTGGAGGAGAACCCACCAAGCGTATAGCATTCCCTCACGCGAGGATTATGCTTCACCAACCCGCTAGTGCTTATTATCGGGCAAGGACACCAGAATTTTTACTAGAAGTAGAAGAGTTACACAAAGTTCGCGAAATGATTACAAGGGTTTATGCACTAAGAACAGGCAAACCCTTTTGGGTTGTATCCGAAGACATGGAAAGGGATGTTTTTATGTCAGCAGACGAAGCCAAAGCTTATGGACTTGTCGATATTGTAGGGGATGAAATGATTGACGAGCACTGCGATACTGATCCAGTGTGGTTTCCAGAAATGTTTAAGGATTGGTAGTGTCCGGATTTCTTGTAAAGTTATTTCAGACCCAAATTAGGGTTTTCTTCGATTTAATAGAAAATAGAAATAGAAAGACTTCATGATGATCAATCATCAGGTTAAGATGGATCTAAACCAATCCATTTTTTTCTATACACATACAACATGCCGACGGTTAAACAACTTATTAGAAACGCAAGACAGCCAATACGAAATGCTAGAAAAACGGCCGCGCTTAAAGGATGCCCTCAGCGTCGAGGAACATGTGCTAGGGTGTATGTGCGACTCGTTCAGATCATAACTTCAAACAAATAAAAAAAATTTGGAAGTATCCATGATTAGTACCAATGAATAGGATATAGCTTTTCTATCCTAGATTTCTATGGTATATGGAATTTTTGGTTTCCTTTGGTGCAAATCCAATTATCTAAATTGGAAATAAGAAGCAATTCCCCCATTGGTAGCAAATTGTTATCCATTAAGCGGAGGAAATAATAATAAAAAGGCTTATGCTCCTTTATCTTAAAAGAACGGACTAACAGGGTCAGCTACTTAGCCAACTTTCATAATTAAATACCGTCACTGTATGGATAACTCTTATTGTGAAAAGAGCTATTTACTCTATAATGGATAGGTAGAGCCAAAGAATGTGAACTATACAAGTTCACAATACCTTTTGATGAAAGAAAGGGCTCCGGTGTATAGAGAGGGCCTTACCGTTTAAAAGGGAACCATAGAAACGATGGAACCCACTATTTTTTTAGTATCGTTAGAATTAATTTGTTATTTCGCATAGAAATAACTGAACGGAGTGGAATAAAAAATCGTGGTTGGGAAGGTTACTATAGCAAAAGCCATTGGAATTAATATTTTATATATCGGAATAATTCGTTTTGTTATTAATGGAAAAAAGGATGGCTAAAAGAAGAGAAATAATTAGTTATTCATTAAGGTTAATTTGATTCAATGACCAGAGTTCCGCGAGGATATATAGCCCGGAGACGACGAACAAAAATGCGTTCATTTGCCTCAAACTTTAGAGGGGCTCATTTAAGACTTAATCGAATGATTACCCAACAGGTAAAAAGAGCTTTTGTTTCCTCTCATCGAGATAGAGGTAGGCAAAAGAGGGATTTTCGTCGTTTGTGGATCACTCGGATAAACGCAGCAACGCGGATATATAAAGTATTTGATAGTTATAGTAAATTAATACACAACCTGTACAAGAAGAAATTGATTCTTAATCGTAAAATGCTTGCACAAGTAGCTGTATCAAATCCAAATAATCTTTACACGATTTCCAATAAAATAAAGATCATAAATTAAAGGGATAAATAAAGTAATATACTGGAATAATAAAAACCGAATTCCCGGAGAGGGAACTCCGGGAAGATACAATAAATTAAGATTAAGTGGTAGGAATCAACGGGCAGGATTACTTTCTTTATAATATATATAGGTCTGGACCTTTCGAATAAAACATCAACAATCGGAACTTAAGTTCCGATTGTTGTTTCTTAAATTTTGGTTGTAGTTTCTTAAGTTTCGATTGGAATTGTACTTTTCCGTTAATTGAGGAATATGTCGATTTTTTCTAGGTCTAGAACCCGTAATTATTGAAATTGACTGGGCTTGAAATTGCTTTTCGTTCTCATAGTTACGAAACGGTAAGAAAGATAAAATACGAGCCTGTTTTATAGCAAGAGTAATTAATCGTTGTTGTTTCAAGGTTAATCTATTTATTCGTCTAGATAATATTTTGCCTTGTTCACTAATAAATCTATTAATTAAACTCATGTTTCTATAATCAATTCGATCTCCCGGGCCAATCCGAGGACGCCTACGAAAAGGTTGTTTAGATTTACGAAAAGGTTGTTTGAATTTACGAAAAGTTTGCTTGGATTTACGAAAGGTTTGCTTGGATTTATTAAAAGTGTGTTTGGATTTACGAAAGGGTTGCTTAGATTTAAGAAAAGGTTGTTTAGATGTATACATGATTTATTCCTTATTTAAAATTTTAAAATTGAACAAAAAAAAATTCATTTATTTATTTTATTATTTTATGAATTTAGGATCCAGAAGAAGTAGTCTTTCTTTGATCCATATCTTATTTAATTAATCTTATAGTATATGAATACCCTCTATACATATGAAATAATATCTACCGGAAATCAGATGAGTTGATTTGTATTTTATACTATATTTTTTATATATTAAATATAAAGTTCTTGCTCTTTCTGTTTTTTGGAAAGATCGAACACACGATGGATGTTCCTATTTCTTTATTTCGTGATGAGTCGTATGCTTGCGACAATAACGACAAAATTTTTTGAATTCTAATTGTCGGGGTGTATTGTGGCGATTCTTTTGAGTACTATATCTAGAAACCCCCGTCGATTCCTCATTGGCACCTTTTCGAACACAACTGCTGCATTCCAAAATAACCCTGATTCTAACATCTTTCCCCTTGGCCATGAACCTCCTTTTCTGTTTGGATTGACTTAACTAAATTCTTCTACTTATTCTTTTATTCTTCTATTTTGAATCCGAAGAAGAAGAATAAAATCCATTAGAATAAATTTTTTGAATTCTTAAATTAAGTAATAAAAAATAAAGAAATAATTAAAGAATACAATCCTTGTCGAATTAGCAAAGATTTTGCTTCGAAACCCTTTCATTTAATTAGTCAGCCCAGCCTTTTTCTATGCTCTGATTTCTGAGGCCTGTTTAGCTTGGATACCACTTTAAATTGAATTTATTTTTTTTTTTCAAAATAGAATTTACCAAATTTTTCATAACTCTGAGGTTCAAGCCAATCCATCTTTTCTTTCTTTTTCCTTCCGATACTAAATAAAAGGATTAAAAAGGGTCAAATTTTGTCATGTCACAAAGAATTCTATTCCTCAATTAAAAAAAAGGGAATGACAAAGCATCTGGAAATAAACGATTAATTTCTATCAATAAACCTGCTAAAGCACCAAACCATAGAGTACTTAGCACGGGTGCTACAGAGAGATATGTTTTTATATCCCGCATTGAAAATCCTCCTTCCTTGTTGGAATACATATATGATCAGAAACTCTTGCCCAAGATTGTTATGCTATATATAAAATGAACCATATAGACGAAATTTTATTGGATTTTAGATGTATATAATTCCTTAATTATATGAGAACAAAAAGAAGAAATGACAGGAGGGTTCTATATAGATAGAGAAATAAGAATAAAATTACAATGTGGAAAAGAAGACAGGAATTGTGTACAATGGCATTGTATAACAATTTGGAAAAGGGATGTAGCGCAGCTTGGTAGCGCGTTTGTTTTGGGTACAAAATGTCACAGGTTCAAATCCTGTCATCCCTACCTATTACTTTTTTATTCTTTTTGGGCAGTAGCGAAGAGATCAATTGAAAGTAAAGTGGGTATAACTTGAATTTGTGGAGACTATACATACGTGAGATACGTTAGGAATAGAAAAATATTTTTTTTTTGAATGAATGAAAGCGCTCTTAGTTCAGTTCGGTAGAACGCGGGTCTCCAAAACCCGATGTCGTAGGTTCAAATCCTACAGAGCGTGATTCCATCTATCTTATGTTGAAGCAGAGTAAAATAATTTAACAAAACAAAATTGAATTGAAACTCGAATTTGACCTCCTCTCTGGTCTGGAGGAGGTCAATAAAAAAAGAAAAATTACTCAATCAAAGATCCAACTGATCCCCACGCCTGTATTGCAAATATGCAGTCACGAATAATCCCGCTAAAGTAATAGGAATTAGGCCTAAGACGATTCCAAATAGAAAAACTTCAATCATTTCGATTTGTTCGAGGTGATAAAAAAAGAAGAGATACGATCTATCCCTAAATATTACTCTAAATTATCCACGAATCTCAATGACCAAGAAAAAAATTAGTAATTTAGTGTGGAAAAGAGTTATAGAATACCAGGAATCTAAAAGAAAGATTTTTTTTCTGACTTATTCAGTCAATTCAAATAAGACGTATCTTGTTCAAGCCAATAAATAGAGCTGGGGTTATAGTTAAAGCAGCTAGTAGAAAACCGAAATAACTAGTTAAAGTAAGCATGAAAGAATTAATTTCCTTTTATTTTTTTTACTACACTACATATGTTGGTAAAGCACTTACCTAAGTTATGGGAAATTCATAATTCATCAGTCAGTTATTTTAGAGAATACTAAAAAATAAGATAGAGTGAGATACGGAAGTGTAAAATAAAGTGGATTCATCAGATGATACATGAGTCCCTAATTCCGAATCAAGAGATTGTTATTTTTGT